CTGATTCATATCGAATTTGTATGAGTATCTATTATTAACCAGAGGTTAATAATAGATACTCAATGTCAGGAACCAGATTTGAACTGGTGACACGAGGATTTTCAGTCCTCTGCTCTACCAACTGAGCTATCCCAACCCTTCTTGAGGCACCATACCCATCCTACTAGAGGGCTTGGGTATATGTCAATTCAAGAGAATAAAAAAGCATTACAAAATCTTACCCAGGCCCTGGAATTTCCGGAATCTTCAAAAAATAAAACTTTTAGAGTTGAAAATAATGATGTGAACTGTGAATGATTCAAACAGGAATTCCTTGATCATAGAGTTTCCTTTGTACATATATACCACAAGACTTGTGATACGAGAGAGGCTTTTCTGCTCCGATCCTTTTGTGAAAAATATAGTGAATGCGAAATATCGCTAATTTTCGGGCGCTGCCGAAAATAAAAAAGAGTAGAAGTCTAAATAAACAGTTAGGGAGTAAAACGGGCCTTTTTGTGGGGATAGAGGGACTTGAACCCTCACGATTTATAAAGTCGACGGATTTTCCTCTTACTATAAATTTCATTGTTGTCTGTATTGATATTGACATGTAGAACGGGACTCTATCTTTATTCTCGTCCGATTAATCAGTTCGTCAAAAGAAATATCAGACTATGGAGTGAATGGTTTGATTACTGAATATTCGATTCGTCCTTCAACTTGGAATAGATTCACAAAAATAATTCCTTTTTTTTATGTAAAAAAATTTTAGGGCGACATTAATAGAATCTTTGATATTTCAGTACGTATACGTACGTATCGTAGGTTTATCCCTCATTCTTTATGGAGTTTAAATTCAAATTGAATAGAAGGAGTCCTCTACCAACGCAGTCAACTCCATTCATTAGAACAGCTTCCATTGAGTCTCTGCACCTATCCTTTTTTTATTCTCACTTTCAGAAATCCCTTCATTTTTTTTCTGAAAACAGGATTTGGCTCAGGATTGCCCATTTTTAATTCCAGGGTTTCTCTGAATTTGAAAGTTATCACTTAGTAGGTTTCCATACCAAGGCTCAATTCAATCAAGTCCGTAGCGTCTACCGATTTCGCCATATCCCCTTTTTAGTTTGAGCCGAAGATCTCGCTGGGATGCCATCCCCTTCTTTCTTTCGTTTATGCTGGAACCGTTAACCGTTGAATTCATTAGATACAGCTTATCTATCTAAAAAGTTTATCTCTTTACTCCTCTTTTATTTCTTTCTTATTTACCCCTTTTTATATATTGAAGGACCTACATTTGGTTTAATAATCAGAAATGATTCTATCATTGATGTATCCGCAATTCAATATGGATGGATATATACCACATATATATTCCTCTCTTCCTCGCACTTTTCCCACCCGATTTGAAATACTTGAACGTTCGATTCTTTTTTTAGAATGCCATATTTTTTCTTAATTTCTAATAATTTAGAATTAAGATATTGATAATCATATTCATATAAATTATAAATATAAAAGAGAATCATGGAAAAGAAAAAATGTATAATTTCTTCCCATTGAAAATTTTGATATCATATATCACTCTAATTTATCGTTATATTAATTCGTATGTTATATTATATTGTTATAGAATACCATTCTATTCAGTATTCATTTTTTCTCTATTCATTATCTATTTTGAATAGCTAAGAGCTAAGTAGTTGACTGAATTCCTATGCACAACACAATTTCTGTTATGTGAGCCCGCTTAGCTCAGAGGTTAGAGCATCGCATTTGTAATGCGATGGTCATCGGTTCGATTCCGATAGCCGGCTTTTCTCTCTTTGTTCTATTTTATACTTTATTACATGATTAATAATGTCTCCTTGAACTCAAGGAATATTTAAAGGACTTCTTTCCTTTTCTCAAAAATAGCGGATCTATTATGTCGTAAGAACTTCCAACTATGAATAAAAAACAGATTAGAGCGGTTGGTTATATCTCTACAGAACAAATTAAGACAAAGTATCCTTACCTTGCTATATATACAAAAGAGTCTGAATATTGATACAATTCATCTCATTCTTCTTTGTAGTACAGTACTTAACTTCAGTATATTTTTTTCGTTTATCGTTTAGTTCAGTCTTAATTTAGGTTTATTCTGTAAATAAAAAAAGGAGTTTTTATGTCTCGTTACCGAGGGCCTCGTTTCAAAAAAATACGCCGTCTGGGGGCTTTACCGGGACTAACTAGTAAAAGGCCTAAATCCGGAAATGATCTTAGAAATCAATCGCGTTCTGTTAAAAAGTCTCAATATCGTATTCGTCTAGAAGAAAAACAAAAATTGCGGTTTCATTATGGTCTGACAGAGCGACAATTACTTAAATATGTTCGTATCGCCGGAAAAGCCAAAGGGTCAACTGGTCAAGTTTTACTACAATTACTTGAAATGCGTTTGGATAACATACTTTTTCGATTGGGTATGGCTTCGACCATTCCTGGAGCTCGGCAATTAGTTAACCATAGACATATTTTAGTTAATGGCCATATAGTAGATATACCAAGTTATCGCTGCAAACCCCGAGATATTATTACGACGAGGGATGAACAAAAATCCAAAGCTCTGATTCAAAATTATCTTGATTCATCCTCCCATGAAGAATTGCCAAAACATTTGACTCTTCATTCATCCCAATATAAAGGGTTAGTCAATCAAATAATAGATAGTAAGTGGGTCGGCTTGAAAATAAACGAATTGCTAGTCGTAGAATATTATTCCCGTCAGACTTGAACCTAACTCAAATAGCAAGGCAAGGATTCGGAGAATTTTGCCCCTTTTTCGCCGAAGTAAATTGACCGAAGCTAAGGAGTGTTATCCGGATATTTTTCCCATATCATGTATCATAAATGGATCCGCGGGGATCTTTTTATGTCTTGGCTACCCTTTAATCAGTATTTTTCGTACCACCCCAATTAGGAATAGAGAATTCATTTCAAAGAAAGGTCTACCTCTTGGAATAATAATATTCCTTGTTTGTTTGTTATTTGATCCATTGTGGTCAATAACGCTCTTGAATTAGGCAAAGGTAAGGAAAGAGAGGGATTCGAACCCTCGGTAAACAAAAGCCTACATAGCAGTTCCAATGCTACGCCTTCAACCACTCGGCCATCTCTCCTACAAAATTTTATGATTATGACCCAGAAATCGGGTGAATAGCGAGCCATTCATATTTCTTTTTGCAGTATAGGTACGACCAACCGATTATAACAATTCGAAATATGAAAACAGATGGGGTGGTATTTTGATCATAGAACAATTATTCTATTCTTTTTCCTTCTTTGAATCATAATCCAATAAAAAACTTCTCGAGTTATCATAATCTGTAGGAAATATTAATTTCATGTTTAGAACGAGTTTTTTTTATGTTATTTCGTCCTGTACAATTCCTTTGTTTGTGGGATTCTTTTCCCATGCGAGGTAATGAGAAGAATTATAGAATGGATTGCGAACTATGCCTAGATCACGGATAAATGGAAATTTTATTGATAAGACCTCTTCAATTGTGGCCAATATCTTATTACGCATAATTCCGACAACTTCCGGAGAAAAAGAGGCATTTACCTATTATAGAGATGGTGTGATTTGATTCTATTTAGTGTTCTCCGTCTTACGAGTAAAGGCACGCAGGGTTGGATTCGGTATAAAACGAAACGCGTTTATTGAAATAAACCTTAAAAAAATCTACGCTTCTTGAAGGTGAAGTTTGGAAATAGAACAATTCCTTCTATTGTGTATCCCCGATTGATGCAGCCTCAGATGCTTCAATTTTCTAATATAGTATTGAACGAAAGGTTACACCTATAGGTTCTTTCTGTATTAGAGGTCAATCCTACTCCATCAGTACCAACCAATAGGCGGCATAGGGGAAGAAGCACTACACCTAGGAATCAACAAAAAAAACTTTGTTATAAATTATCCCTTTCCTTATCGGGATCGGAACTAACAAGAATGGTTGGGACAACAAACATCCATCTCGTTTGTACTTTGGATACCTATATAACCATCAAAGACTGTTGAAGTGACTAATTCCTGGAAATAGGGGGCGTTGAGGACAAAGAAATTGTTGGAGTCACCTTTTCTATCTAGCAACAACACGATTAGTGTTAAGAAAAGACCTCTTGCAGGAAGGCTGACTAGAGATTTCTTGTAAAAACACTAGTCCCTGTCAGTTCATAATGAGAATATTTCGATATTCTTTTGGTTCCATGGATTATTATCATTCATTATGCACAGAAGGGAGGAGCCGTATGAGATGAAAATCTCACGTACGGTTCTGAAACGGGGATTCTTTGAATAGAATGAACGACCGCAACGGATGTCAGCTCAATCCGAAGGAAATTATGCGGAAGCTTTACAGAATTATTATGAAGCTATGAGACTAGAAATTGATCCCTATGATCGAAGTTATATACTGTATAACATAGGCCTTATCCACACAAGTAACGGAGAACATACAAAAGCTTTGGAATATTATTTCCGGGCACTAGAACGAAATCCATTCTTACCACAAGCTTTTAATAATATGGCCGTGATCTGTCATTACGTGCGACTATCTCCACTATAGAAAGAGGGAAAGAAAGATAAAATACGCTAGTAAATACTAGAGGATAGGCTTTCTACATATGTATCGTACAAAGCAACGATTTTTATTAGCTGTAGCAAAGAAAGAGACTTCATAAAAGCAAAAAAATGAAGAAATGGATATGCCTATAATACTATATTCTATGGATAGATAAAAGATCTAATTGATAGAGGAAGCGCCGTAAAGATCAATTAGTGAAATTTTTGGCCGATACAATAAGAAAAAACTGCTTCCTTATGTCATGATATGAGATATAAGTTAGGAATCAACTTATGTAATAGAGTTGATCCACTAAGGTATTGAGCAGCGGTGTAGCATCAGATCCCAAAGATAGTAAGTCCTTTCTTTCTTAGAGAGGAAAGTCTTTTTCAAAGATTCTATATGAAAATGAAA